AATAAGTACCACAGAACTTCATGATGAAAACATGATATTATATTTTAACTACACTTACTTGAACTAATACAAATATAAAATTTATTCCAATCTCTCTATCATATATAAGCTTAAAAGCAACTGATAAACATAAGACTGGATGAAAGAAACACCTACTTCGAGAACTGCCAAAGCCAGTAAAAATACAACTACCAATGGGAAGAAACTCCTAGAAAAAAAAACCCCACTCCCACATAAAAATATCAATAAGTGTCTAGCAGTAATATTAGCTATTAAACGAATTCTTAGAGATAAAGGTCGAAAAATCCAACTCAGAATCTCAATCCAAACCAACAATACCCCTAAAAATATAGGAGCCCTTTGTGGTAAAAAATGACTAATACACCTATTATAATTTTTAGACAAACAATAAACATACCTCCTTCTCCACATAATAAGACCTATTCTGAGACTTATCAAAGGTAAGCTAGATAAAGAAAACGTACCAGGGATTAAACCAAATACATTTATAAATATAATAAAGAAAAACAAAACAATTAACATCAATGAACCAGGAAAAAAAAAACTATAAAAGTGGTAACTCAACAAATTGATTAAATATTTATAATCAAAAAAAGAAAGAATCTTTGTCATAAAAACTAATAACAACAATACAATAAAGAAACCTATAGGGACTCCTATAAAAACTGAAGATTCAAAACTAAGAAACAAATGTGACAGTATATATATACATAAAAATATTATCAATATTTCCCATTTATCTGGCATATCACAAATTCATATTAATTTTAAATTCCTTTCGTACTAATAAAAAATAAACTTAAAGAAAAAATCCAAACTAAGTTACCCCGTTCTTAACCCAACTCACGTAAAAAACTATATGGTGAACAAACATTTAACTTAAGCTTCTGCACTTAAGCTTATTATAAGTCGACATCGAGGTCGTAAACTAACAGATTAATATGAACTCACCCTGTTAATTGCGCTGTTACCCCTAGGGTTAGTATTTATTTATAATCAAAGATTTTAAACACAGAAATTAATAATAAACCGTTACTGCCCCAGTAAAAGCCTCCTAGTTTGACTAATCAACTTAAACTACCTAGGGACTTTTTTTCTTTTATTTTTAAAAAGGCATTTTCACCTTTAAGAAATTTATAAATAATTATAAAAGAAAGATCCAGTTAATTCAGCCTTTCACTAGACTACAATTAATAGACAAATTATTACGCTACATTAAAGCCTTAAACCGCCATTTATAAAACATAGAGCAGGCCCCATCAATTATTAGAAAATCAACTGACTTAGTTTTTAGTAAACTTATCAACTGTAAACTTTATTATTTGCCAAATTCCTCTCATAATAGTAAATTTATATAACGCTTAAAAACTTTTAATTTATAAATAAATTAATTAAATTATACTTTTTTTTAAATAATTAAAGACACAAAAATAAACACTTATTTATAAAATTGAACAAATATAGTTTTTGATAATAAAAGTGACTTAATTATTTCGTCTTAAAAGCTGTCCCTTTAAGACCTTATTAAAATATTCAACAAAATGCATCACCAATTTATTACAGGCACCGATTTTAATATCAAACACATAATAAATAAAAAAAAGTAATGAAACACTTGATTAATAATTACTAGTATATCTGCCTATTTAGTGAAACTAATAACTATTAGTTTAGATCTTAAAACCATTATACAAAAGGTAAAGAAATAAATCTTTATATCCTAAATTATTTCAGTAAAATTACTTTTAAAATAAATTACAAAACCTACAAAACTATAAAGTTGAAAAGAAGTTCCCCTTGGGGACTTAGAAACAGACAATTTCTCAGACTTAATTTATCCTAAACTCCTATAATTATTTCCTATAATATATTTTTTAAATTCCTTATGCTTGGAAAGCAAATATACTTATTATATAATAATATTACCCTATATTTAAAAGTATAATAATAAATTATTTCATTTAAGTAAAAATTAAACACTTCAGCAAAGCTTACCTTTAAAATAGAAACCAAACATCTAAAAGAAGTTAAGATAACAAAGCATCGAAACTTTAACAAAAGACTTAGCAAATCCTTAGCAACCCTATCTATCTTATTTATCCAAGTTCTCTTTCTAGAAAACTTACCTTGTTACGCTTTATAAAATTTTACAACCTTATTAGCGGGCGGTGAGTACTCAAAATTAAATTATTCAAAAAAAGTTAATAACGTAAATTTACTTACAAATCCTCTCTCAATTAAGTTTCTCAACAAAAAACCAAAAAATTACTGCTGCTCATAAAAAACTGCTCTAATAGCATGGGGACCTGAAAAAACATAAAATAATTTTATATAAAACGGACATACACTTTATAAAGAACAGAACTAATGCGGATTATCATATTACAAAACAAGCACCTCTGTATATAATTTACCGTCTAATTATTTATATTTATATTAATTTATACTTTGTATATTTTATAGATGGGTATCTAATCCATGTCAATAAATTTATTTTTAACTCCAAATAGCAAATTTTTACAACAGCTAAATAAAGTTTGCAAAAACAGTCGTTATATAACTTTTACACCGATAAGTATAACCGTGATTACTGGCACTTATTTTTATCCGATAAGAGGCTTTACTAAATCAAATTTATTATTGTTTAATCCCAACCACTCCTTATAAAACCATTAGGATATTAGTTAAAACCTAAAAAAAATATTTCCCATAATAAAAAAACACAACGGAACAGTTTAAGATTTAGAAGATCTTTCTATTAATAGCAAATTAATTATTTTTACATAAACTAAAATCTTAATAAATCAAGTACTACTAACTAAATCTACAAGTTAATAGAAAAAATAAAAGTCCTCCATAATAAAACTAACTAAGTTTTTAAAAAAAATTATCTTTACATCCTAAATATAACAGATTAATATTATCCTATAAAAACCTTGATAGCCCTTATAAACAAAAACTCAAAATTACAGAACACTTTTAACGAAATTCAATATCTTACACTAGAAATACATTCACTAAAATAATGTTTCTGTTGTTTTGAAGACAACTAGTTTATATAACCTAAATTCTAACTCGAGCACAAATGATACAACATTATCTCAGTATTTGCAATACTGCGGTTTGAAATTAACCTACCAAACTCACACAGGTACGATAAATTCTCCTTACATTTCTCCATTTTTACTCTATATAACTTTTCTTCTGGTTTTTCTTGTCCCCTCCCCTCTCCAGAGATTTAGCCACTCCCCCCCCTAAACAGACAACAATTTTTTCGCCCATAAGGGGGTTTGTACTACAAAAAAATTTTTTCCAAAAATTTTTTTTTAATATTTTTTAAAAAAAATTATACAACCATTAATTACCCTTATAAAGGATACCCGATTATTAACAGTAACCTATACTAATTTATACTAAATTAATAGACCACCTACACCTTATACTAATATAACGGAATTAAGAAAGTTATCAAAACTAATACATAAATACCCAAAAGAAAAACGAACACCTCTCGATGAAAAAAAAAAGAAATTTTTTTAGAAACTATTTTCCTCTTAAAGATTTTCACTAAAAAGTAAGCCATAACAATGCCAGAAAATAGAAAAAAAATAAATAAAAAGGCTCCTAATAAAGGGCTATAAGAAAGTAAACTAAAGTATAAACTCAATTCCCTAAAAAAACTAACAAAAGGAGGATACCTTATATTACTAAAAAAAATAATCAAAAAAAAAAAAAAAAATCTTTTTATACTAAACTCTATTCCACCTATTCTAACAACAATTCGAGTATTTAGACGTTCATAGATAAGATTAGCACAAAAAAACATTAAAGGAGAGATAAATCCATGTCCCAAGAAAACCACCAACCCTCTCAAAAACCTATAAAAATTATATATTAATAATCTAGCTAACGAAATTGCTATATGGCTTACAGAGCTATAAGCAATAAAAGACTTAAGGTCTACTTGACGTAGACAAATAAACATAGGATAAATTACTCTTAATATTAAAACACAGAAGAAAATAAACTTAAAAGCACTCAAGAAACTAAACATAATAATAAATAAACGTATAATACCATATCTTCCAATCTTTAACAAAAGTCCAGCTAATATTATAGAACCTCTTACTGGAGCCTCAACGTGAGCCTTAGGTAATCAAATATGGACTCCATATATAGGAAGCTTACACAAAAAGGCTATAGAAATAATGAGAATAAAAGAAAAAGAAACTAAACTAATTGGACTACTTAGTTTTATCAGAAAAAAAAAAACTTCTCTACTTTTTAAAAAAAAAAAAACACTAATTAATAAAGGAATGGCTCCTAACACGGTGTAAAAGAAAAAATAATAATTAGCCGTGACACGTTCTTGTTGACTTCCTCACATCCTAATAATTAATAATATAGGTATTATAATAAATTCAAATAATACGAAGAAAATAACATAATTTATCACAGAAAATAAAACAATCAACAAGAAAAAAATAAAGAACATCAATATACTGTACTTAACCAAACCCTCTTTTCCAACATGAAAAAATCCAGAAAAAATGCTTAGAAATGTAACTACCAAAGATAATGAAATTAAAAAAAAGGAAAGATCATCAAATATAAAAGGATAAAGGTGACTATAAAAAAAAGCTAACCTTGATCCAAAACCTTTTAAAAAAAAGAGGCTTAATACTAAGAAACCAATAATTATTATACCTACCAAGCCTAAACTTCTTCCCCCTATAAAAAATAAAAAAAAAAGAGAAAAAACATAAATCAATCAAAAGTAACTCAATAACTTAAATCCCCAAAACCTATATTATAATTTAACTAACTTTTGTAATTTATTTTATTACAGTTCTCATAGAATATATGTTTAAAGAAACCAAAAAAGTAACTCCCAAAACTCTTTCACAAACAGAAACACTTAATAAAATCAAACCTAGTCACAAAGACCCCCTAGAAGAAATAACACAAAAAATTAGCAATATAAAAATTAACTCCAGAGCCACCAAAAGTAATATTAGTTCAAATTTTAAAAAAAAAAAAAGAAAAAAAAAAATTACAATCGTTACAAATAAATACAAATTTAGATTAAGTAAAAATTACTTATTTAATTAAGTAGAGGTGAAACCTTAAAAGGGCTATGAACCCAACAACTTGTATAGTTTACCTACTTATATAAACTAATTTGCCTCTAAGAAACCCTTTTTTCGTATTACAAATACAATGTTTTTAATAAACTAAAAGGCACTGATAACTAAAAAGTTTCTTTGAATAATAAATTCAACAGTTTCTATAACCTATATCAAAATTTAATAATCAAATTATTAATTATAATAATTTACATATCTTAAACACCACAAATTTATATTTTAATTAAACTATATTATATTACGATCAGTCTAAAGCCCTGGTTAAGAATTCATAAATTAAAAAAAACAAAACCACTAATAAAAAAAATACTCCTAATCTGAAAGATAGCATCCTAATATTAAGAGAAAATACCACGGGGGTAAAAAGACAGATTTCCAGGTCAAATAATAAGAAGGATAATCTTACAATATAAAATTGCAAAGAAAAGCCCCCACCCTCTAACCTATACTCAAATCCACATTCATATGATTTATTTTCTAATAAAACAAAAAAATTATTATCTCTGATTAGTACCTTAGACCTTAAGTTGTAAAGTAAGTAAATAATACCAATTCCCAACAAAGTTAAAGCAGATATATAATTAGAAAAATATAGGAAAAAAACTAATAAAATAGTAAACATTAAATTATAACTTGTCCCATTATCTAATGTATAGAAAACATTTATTTTTATTAAACTAATAATTTACCAAAATAAAAAGATATATTTATAAACTCCTTCATCAATACAAACTAATATATAAAAAAATCCACACAACATCAACAAAATGTCAATATCAAATAGCACACTCATATCTTACATGTTGAGTTATAAATAAATGCCCTTTTAAAATTCGAAAAAAGTTAACTATTAAGAAAATACTCCTAACAAGAACATGAAAACCATGAAAACCTGTAGCTATAAAAAACACAGACCTATACACACTATCAGAAATATTAAAAGAACTATCATAATATTCTATTCTTTGTAACATAGTGAACAAAACCCTCAATAAAACAGTAATTATAAGTCCTTTTACACATCTCTCATAATTATTGAAAACAACGCTATGATGAGAATAAGTGACAGAAACTCCTGAACTTAATAAAACAACAGTATTAAGAAGAGGAACTCTCAAAGGATCAAGAACATTTAGAAAAAAAGGAGGCCAAACGCCCCTAACCTCCGAAACAGGAGCTAAACTAGAATGAAACAAAGTTCAAAAAAATCCGAAAAAAAAAAAAATCTCTGAAACAATAAACAACATTATACCAATACGTAATCTTTGTTGTACTATATTTATATGAAATCTTAAAAAACTAGACTCACGAACCACGTCTCGTCACCATATAAAAGAAATTAAAGACAAAAGAAACACAGAGATAAATAACAAAACAGTAATTTTTATGTGTATTAGAAAAATAAGACTCCTAGCTACTAAAAATGCACATAAAGATGCTATAATAGGTCAAGGGGACTGATCCACTAAATGAAAAGGATTAGCTCGAAACACATTAAAAACCTAAGAGGATCTATAATTTGTAAAATTATTATATTACTTATACTATTTTTAATAAACCGAGGGTAGCTCCCATAATTAAATTTACAATTTAACACATTATAATCTGCCACCGATTTATCTAACTAAAACACCTATTAAAACTAAGGAAACGAAATATACAACACTAGATAATTGGGCCAAAAGAATATAAGGTTCCTCCACAGGAGACCTTCCTAGTCAAGTTAAAATAATAAAGTTTATTGAGAAAATTCAAAAAGATAATTGATAAAAGAACCTGTTACTTTTCAAAAACTCCTGATTAAACATAAAATTTAATAAAGGAACTAAATACAAAAACAAAATAGAGAGCACCAAAGCTACTACTCTCATAGTCTTATTAGGAATACAACGTAGAATAGCATAAGCAAACAAAAAATATCATTCTGGCTTAATATGAACGGGTGTTACTATTGGATTAGCTTTTATAAAATTCTCAGGGTCTATAAAAACAGTAGGAAAAAAAAAAACAATAGAGAAAAAAAAAATAAAAATTACTATAAAACCTAAAATATCCTTAATACCTGAATAAGGTCAAAAATATATTTTCACACTAGAAGAGGAAACTTGAACCGGATTAGAACTCCCACTCCGATGTAGAAAAACTAGATGGACCAAACTAAGAACAGCGATAACAAAAGGAAACAAGAAGTGAAAAGTATAAAAACGAGTTAAAGTTGGCCTTCTTACCGAGTACCCTCCCCAAATCCAATTAACAATATCAACTCTATAAACTGGAATAACACTCAGAAAATTAGTAATAACTGTTGCTCTCCAGAAACTTATTTGTCCTCAAGGGAGAACATATCTAAAAAAAGCTGTTAATATAGAAACTAAAAGTAAAATAATCCTTACACCTCAAGTATGAAAATTAATGAAAGATTTATAATATAAACCTCGACCGATATGTATAAAAATACATAATAAAAAAAGACTAGCCCCATTTGAATGAACAGAACGGATAACTCATCTAAAATTAACATCACGGTCAATATGAACTACTGAATCAAAAGCTATTGATAAATCAGAAACATAATGTATAGTTAAAAAAATTCTAGATAAAATTTGAATAATTAAAGTTACCCTAGCAGTAGATCTTCAATTTCATCAAAAACTAATATTGATCGGAACAGGTAAATAACTAAATGATCTTAAAAAAAGACTAACAAGTTCATTTTTACGAAACATAACAATTTAAAAAATCATCTCAAGAAATAAATTCAATACTAATAGGTATAAAACTATGATTAACTCTACAAATCTCCGAACACTGACCAAAAATAACCGAAGGTCGCATACAACTAATATTTATGAAATTCAAACGTCTAGGACAAGCATCAATTTTTAATCTTATAGAAGGAAGAGCTCAAGAATGTAAAACATCCCCTGAACTAACTAAAACGCGAATTTTAGATAAAAAAGGTAGAGAAACTACACTGTCTACTTCCAACAGACGAAACTCTCTTAACCTTAGATCAGTAACATTTACTATATAACTATCAAAAGAGATATCTGTATCAAAATCATTTAATTCATAGCTCCAATACCACTGATGTCTAATAACTTTTAAAGTTAAATCATACTTAGAGGCACCCTCCATAAAATATATTAAATACAAGGAAGGCACTCCCAAGGAATACAATAAAAACGCAGGAACTACAGTTCAAGTGAACTCTAAATAATCCGACGAACTATATCTTTTTAAAAAAAAATTACCAGAAACATACATCAAACCTATAAAAAAACAAAACCCTATCCTAATTAAACACAATAAAACTATTGAATAGTCATGGAACAAACTAGCTTCAATTCCTACCCAACTCATTATATCTTGTAACAAAAGTATATTATATATGGACACAATTCTAAACCTACCTTTATGTTAAACACATAACGGACTTTATATCCTAATAGAATAACTAAACTAAAATTAAAATTCCTCTTAAAGAAAAGAGAAATAAATTAAAAAATAAAACATAATTTGGCTTAAAAATATAATTATTAGAAGTAAAATAATAAAAACTTCCTCTTAAACTCAATCTTATTTGAATAACTCGAACATAAAAAAAAAAAATTCTCAAGGACCTTAATAATATTAAAAATAGAAATAAAATACTGTAATTCATAATTTCAAAGATTAAAAATAATTTTATATAAAACATAAGAAATGGAGCTAAACCAGATATTAAAAAAACTAATAATATTATAACAAAGTTTCTAAAATACCCCCTCCCAATTAACATATAATCATAATAAATCTTACTTCCTGATCCAAAAACCATAAAACAAATATAATACAATAAAACACTATATAAAATAAAAAAAGAAAGGAAAAAAAAAAAATTACCCAAAATTCTAACAAAAATTCAAGATAATTGACTTATACCAGATCAGGCAAGAATTTCTCGGATATCCGAAGAATAAATTCTTTGGAATCTTGAAATTAGCAATAGTAAAAAAGGTATAATCAAAATTCTGTTTAACTCAAATTCCACCCTTCCAATTAAATTATATAACATAACTATAGGAACCACTTTAGGATAAACTATAAATATAAAAATTTGCTTAAAATTTATAAAACTTATAATTTTATAAATTTGAAGATAGAATGGGAAAACTCTTATTTTAATTAATAAACTTATTAACCTTAAAAAAAAACAAATTCAACTCATTCCACTATTAAAAAAATAAAGATTACCGAAATAAAATATCTCAATCAAAAAAGAGCTTATTAACATAATACCCCTCAGGGCCTGAATAAATAAATAATAAACAATACTATTGAGATTTAGTTTCTTATAGCAAGTAACAATTAAGTAAAAAATAACAAAAAAAAAAACTATTTCTAATAAAATTCACATATAAAATATACCCCTTATAATAATAGCTAAAAAAAATAAAATCATAAGTCCTCTTAATAAATACAACTTTTTTAAACCTTGTAAATAAAAGATCTTAAAATTCACTAACTAAAAGTTAATAATTTAATAAATAATTTAGTCTTTTAATGTTAATAATAGATTTATAATTTTTTAAAAAAAAATTAAACCTAATTAAAATAATAACAAGAACTTATGACGCTATAATAAAAGGACACATATAAAACCTAATATAAAGATAAAAACACATGGCAAAAAAACTTTCCATATTAAATTGATTAAATCAACAAATTTATATCGGGGTAACATTCTCCGCATAATTACATTTAAACTAACGAAAAATAAGACATACAATAAAAAACTATAAACACTGTAGGAAAATAAAACCCTAAATAATACTCTTATAAATCAAATATTTATATATTCTGATAAAAATAATAATGTAAAATTATACCTAGAGAATTCTACATTATATCTAGAAACCAGCTCAGATTCCCTTTCTACTAAATCGAATGGAGTACGGTTAAGTTCAGCAGAGCTAATAATCAGTCAAACAATAAATAAAATAAATTTTAAAAACGAAGAGTCCACTAATATATAGGACATAATAAACTTCCAAGAATATCTCCTGATCAAAAAAAGGAGTCCCATAATAAAAAATATAAATACTACTTCGTAAGAAATTATTTGGGCTACAGATCGGATACTACCCACTACTCTATAGGAACTGCTGGAAACATATCCGCACCCTAAAACTACATAAACTAACAAACCTATTAATACGAAAGAAATTAAGACACTAAAATTTCTTTTAAGAAACTCAAAAGGGAAAGGAAGAACCAACCAGTGTATAAAAGATAAAAACATTCCTACAATAGGTAAAATCAAAAAATAATGACTTATATAATTATAATAATTTTTTTTAGTCAACAACTTTACTCCATCTAAAACTGTCTGAAGGATTCTAAACACTCTTACAATATTAGGTCTCTTACGCTCTTGAATAAGTCCCAAAACCTTACGCTCTAAGAGAACTAAAAAAGCTACTAAAAGAAGTAAAAATAGGAGATATAATAAATAGTTAAAATTTAAGATAAAAACTAAAATAAACAACACTAAAGGAATTAAATAAAGTAATTCAGCTAAAAACTAAAAGTTTATATAACTTAACCTTTAAGACTATAGATTATTTATAATAAGAAAAAAACCATGGAAAAAAACATAATTACTAAAGAAAAACGTAAGAAACTTCCTAAGGACCAAAAATAATTAATTCCCTTAAAAAATATAAATTCTATGAAAATGAAATCAAATAAACTAGTGATATACCTAATACTATAACCTACGCAAGAAGATATTTTATGTCACATTGGATTAAAAAATAACCCATACCTGCCAATAACCCTTACTAAACCTTTTATTAATTGTATAAATAATCTTATTAAGATCCTACTAAGAGATAATACCAACAAAGCAAAATATTTATCCATTAAGGACAAGAGAAAATGTCTAAAGGGACCAAAATATAAAAATAATATAACCCCCCTAAATAAACTTAACAAAACCAAACGAAGAAAAGGGTAAAATGAGATAAAACTCTTCAATATCATAACCTTACAGTTAACCACCAAGTTTTGTAAGAATCCTCTAAAAAATAATCGAAGACTGTAGAGGCCCGTCAACATGATACAAAAAAAAAAAAATCAAGTTAGGAGGCCTAGATAACTTCTCCTTAACCTTTCTAAAATTATATCTTTTATCCAAAAAGCAGATAAAAAAGGGAACCTTATTATAACAATCCCTCCTACGAAGTAAAAATAATATATTATTTTGTTAATAAGTAAAGAACTAAATATGTGACGAAAGTCTTGAATTCTTCCAGATATATGAATTACTACACCACTTATTATAAAGATCATTGCTTTAAAAAAAGCATGAATTATTATATAAAGTAAACATAACCACGATCAACCAGCTCTGAGGATTATTATTATAAATCTTAATTGACTAGTGGTAGAATAAGCTACTACTTTTTTAAAGTCGGCATGACTTATACCAATAACCCCCCTTAACAAACAAGTTAACATTCTAAAATAGAATACTAAACTTGCATATTCGAAATAACATAATGTTCGTATTAATAAATAAACCCTAGCTATAACTATAGTAGAAGAATGTAATAATGAAGAGACTGGTGTAGGACCCTCCATAGCATTAGGAAGCCAAGGATGGAATATTAATTGAGAAGATTTAGCAATAACCCTTAATAAAAATATTACAAATAAAAACCTTGCCATGTAATCATTAAGAATTATAAGTCCGTTTCTCCAAACCAAAGAATAACACAAAAACAGTATTAATCTCGCATCTCCCACTCGATTATAATAAACAGCCTGCATAGACCTAGAAGAAGCCTCATAACGTCCTCTCCACCAAGAAATTAGAACAAACGATATTAACCTAACTCTTTCTCATCCTACAAAAAGAATAAAAAAATTACCAGAAAAAACCAAAACAAACATTAACATGAGAAAAATTAATAAAAACAAGAGAAAACTACCTACCCCGTTTTCATCGACCATATAGTCCAAGCCAAATTGTATAATTGATCAAGAAACTACTATAGCAAAAAAAAAAAAAATAGTAGAATAAACATCAAAAGTCAATAAAAATCTATAATTGAACCATAAATTAAATTCCAAGAAAAAATCTAAATTAAATCTAACAAAACTTAAAAAAAAAATTTCAAAGAAAATAATTATTCTAATAATTACAAATTTATAAATTGAAAAGACATTACCTAATAATTTGTAGCTTGTTAATTTCCACATAAAAATTTGTAAACACAATAAAAAAAAAAACAAAATAATAAAACTACTTAAGAAAAATAAAAAAAAAAAAGACACTAACAAAATTAATAGGGATTTTCCCGTAAAAAGATCTTAGAACTTTCGCATAAACTCTCTGCCATATTAACATAAAGAAATCAAAAAGATTTTTCTGAGCTTTTTCAAAACTCTATTTTTTATAAAATACTTTATAAATAAATTTTCCTATAATAACACTAATATTGATCTATTTTTATAAAATTTAACATTATAAAGAAAACTACTAAGAAAAAAAAAAATTCAACAAAGAAAGAAAGAAAATTTAGTTGAGGCAAAAAAATAGTCACTGAAGAATCTTAAGACCCGAAACCAAAAATTTTAAATTAAACTACTATTTCAAACAGAATCTTTTAAACTAACTTTATACTCAAAATATAATATTTTATTAAACTACAGTTTATTAATAATGCTTATTTAATAAAAGATTCAACAAGGAAATCAAACTTAAACCCAAACAAGTCAAACAAAAAACCATATATAAACTTCCGAAAGTATATTGCATAAATAAACTAAAGAAATTATAACCCTCAAATAAACCTATATTTAAAAACCTAATTAAAAAAATAAAAACAAAAAAATTTTTTTTAAATGGAGCCCGAACTTCATAATCCCTCAATATGGCACTAACATATAAAATTAATAACAAGATTCCTCTAGAATAAATTATTATAAAAATTAAACCCATTAATAAGGATCTACTAAGAAATATATAAAAAAACAACAAAACACTAAAAAACAAAATACCCCCAATAATATTTATATAAGAAGAATTTAACAACAAAAAAGTTAAAAAAAAACACAACCTAACAAAAAAAAAAAAAAAATCTAATCTAAAAAACAATAGAAATAGGCCCTAAACCAACTAGCAGTTTCAAGCTGCTTATTATAAATTTAACTATATAATCTTTTAATAATTATAAACAGGGCCCTCCATTCAAGTGTGACTAGGAGGAGGACATCTGTGAACCCACTCAACAAAAAAAATACTAGATTCAACCTTATAAATATCACGCTTGGATACAAAAGCTTCTCAAATAATCCCTAAAAAAACAACAATTCTCACTACGCTCATTAAAGATCTAATTGATGAAACAACATTTCAAAATAAATAAAAATCGGGGTAATCATTATATCGACGAGGTATTCTTGATAATCTTAAAAAATGTTGAGGAAAGAAAGTTAAATTTACTCTCAAAAACATAATCCAAAATTGAACAATAGCTAATTCATCTTTCATATAAACCCTAAAAAACAAATAAAATCAATGAGTGATTCTAGCAAAAATAGCAAAAACAGCTCTCATAGAAAGAACATAATGAAAATGAGCAACTACATAATAAGTATCATGCAAAACTAAATCCAAACTACAGTTAGACAAAACAATTCTTGTTAGTCCCCTTAAGGTAAATAAAAATAGAAAACCACCAACTCAATATATACTAGGCTTTCAAATAATTTTAGCCCTTATCAAAGTTCCTATTCAAGAAAAAACTTTAATTCTTGTAGGAACAGCAATAACTATAGTAGCAGCAGTAAAATATGCTCGAGAGTCAACATCTATTCTTACAGTAAACATATGATGAGCCCATACTAAGAAACCTAAAAATCTAATTCTAATAATTGCTCAAACTATTCTATAAAACCTGAAAACTAAATCTTTATTGCTATAAAAAGTAATAACATGACTAATCATACCAAATCCAGGTAAAATTAAGATATAAACTTCAGGATGCCTAAAGAATCAAAACAAATGTTGGTATAAAACAGGATCCCCCCCTCTAGACGGGTCAAAAAAAGAAGTATTAAAATTTCGATCAAACAATAACATAGTAATAGCAGCTGCCAAAACAGGTAAAGATAGTAATAACAAAATAGTAGTGACCAATACAGTTCAACAAAACAAAGATATAGAAAAGAGTCCCCAACCTTTTACCTTTATATTAAACAAAGTAGTCATAAAGTTAAGAGATCTTAAAATACTAGACACTCTAGCCAAATGTAAAGAAAAAATAGCACAATCCAAAGCAGCTCTAGAATGAGCTAGATTTCTAGAAAGGGGAGGATAAACAGTTCACCCAGTCCTAACTCCACTTTCAATTATAGAACTTCTAAAAAGAAAAAACAAAGCAGGGGGCAACAATCAAAAACTTATATTATTTAATCGAGGAAAAGCCATATCTGGACTCCCCACTATCAAAGGTAATAACCAATTACCAAACCTCCTAACTATCATAGGTATAACAAAAAAGAAAATCATCACAAAAGCATGAGCAGTTACAATTACATTATACAATTGCCTATCTCTAACCACTTGACCTACTTGAGACAATTCTAAACGAATGAAGACACTTATTCCAGTACCAATAAATCTTGACCAAATTCTAAAAATAAAATACAAAGTACCAATGTCCTTATGATTTGTAGACATAAGTCAACGAGAAATTCAACCTAACAA